TTTGTGTCAATGGATTAGTTCGATCCAAAACTTGAGATAATGGGTGTAATCCGAAAAAGGATTCATAAGTAGTTGTTAACGGAGTTGAAGTTACCAAATTCTGAGGAGTAGGTATCAATTTATGCCTAATTGCTCCGGAGATAGTTCCCTTAACTACATTTTCTAAACGAGCCAGAGCCAACCCAAGCTGGTCTTGTAAAAGATCCGCTACAGAGCGAATACGTTTATTTTTCAAATGATTCATATCATCAAGTGTACCCATTCCAAATTTCATCCCAATCAAATGATCGGCAGCTGCTAATATATCTCGTGGTAACAAAAATATATTGTTCTGAGGTATATTAAGATTCAGTCTCCAATTAATATTTCGGCGACCAATCCTTCCTAATTCACACCTTTGGTGAAAGAATTTTTTTTGTAATTCCTTACATAAGGATTCAGAAAATATTGGATCCCCACCTACACAAGAAAATTGTTGATAAAACGCCAAAATAGCATTTTCTTTTGACCCTATTTTTTTTTTCTCCTTATCGGTCAAGAAAGATAAGAAAATTTCAGGGTAGCAAACATTCTCTAGAATTTCTCGTAGATTCAAACCCATAGCTGATGATAGAACTAGAATAGATATTTTTTGTTTCCTACTCACCCGAGCCCATATTCTTGCTTTTTTATCAATCTCTAATTCTAACCTGCCTCCCCAATCTGATATTATGGTGCCGGTATAGACCGAAATCCCATTATGATCCAATTCTGACTGGTAATAGATACCGGGACTTTGCAATATTTGATTGATCACAATTCTGTAAATTCCGTTTACTATAGAAGTTCCAAGGGAATTCATTAAAGGAATGTTTCCAATAAAAATTCTTTGTTCTTGCATATTCCTACTGGTTTTCCAAATTAATCCCGCGGATACATATAATTCAGAAGAATATGTAAGTGATTCATAGACAGCATCTCGTTCTTTTATCAGAGGTTCTACCAATTGATATGTTTCCACAAATAATTGAAATTCAATTTCGTGATCTATATCTTCAATTTTTGGAAACTTAGAAAGTTCTTCTATTAAACCCTGATCAATAAACCGATAAAACCCTTCAAATTGTATCTGATTAAATCCGGGTATTGTAGATGTTCCCTCTTTTTCATCCCCAAGCATCTTTTTTGAATTTCCCATTTATCTGTTTATTGAAAAAATCCCATCCCATCTCTCATTCTTCACCGAATCATATCCATAGAATTCGATCTAGCAATAATGGAATTTCTATTCTGTTTACTGAATCACATGAAATTTTATCCAACTCCAAGATATATGGAATGTATGAAATACGTATGAACGGAGACTATATTCAATTGGAATTTTTTATAAGAAATAGATCCAAATGGAACAGAATTGAGAAATACCACTGGAACTTACGGAGTTTTGTAAAGACTAGAAAAAAAAAGTAATTTCATTTTCACCTATGTTGATATTACATATTCCAATTCGATTGCATACCATAAAAAATGTATTCATCATTGGATCTGTTCAAGCAGATAAACATCTAATAAATAGAAAACTTTTTTTTTAACCACTTTACTTTTTCATGTATTTGTATTTCATTGTTCAAAAAAATATTTGCAGAAAAGAGATTTATTTTTACCTATTTTGAATAGAATAGTTAGAATATAATTGAATTGAAGTAGGTAAGAAAACTTGTGTTTTTTTATTTATTAATTTTTTTATTATTAAACTAAAAAAGAATGCACAGATATATATGTCTCTTTTTCTTCTTTTATTGTGGTACAGTTCTATTTGGGACAGCGCATGCTGTGCTCTATCAAAAAGGAAATGTTCTCTTCAAGGGAAAAGTTGAAATATAAAAATTTATTGAGAATTACTCCTCAAAAGCATCCCTAGAGAGATAAAATACCCCCTCCAGCTCTATAACACAACGTAACGTATGTTATGATTCTGGGGTTTACATATACTCATCATTACTGTTATAATTGAAATTGAAGAAGATTTATTTTTAATTAAAAAAAACTCAATATAGATTAGTTATAAATGCATTTCTAATGATTTTCTTAATATTATTAGAAATAAAAAATGTAGATTTTAATTTTAATTCAAAAATGGTCATGAATTTACAGTCAATAGTTAATGGTTCTGGTTTGTACTAGATTCTATATTTTGTGACTGAAAATCTATATATATTTTTTTTTTGAGTTGAAAAAAAAGAAAATTGGAATCTAGTTTCTATCGTTTTGGCGGCATGGCCGAGTGGTAAGGCGGGGGACTGCAAATCCTTTTTCCCCAGTTCAAATCCGGGTGCCGCCTCAACAACAGACTTTAAATAACAAACGTAGGAAAACGTAGGACAAGACTCTTTATACTTTCTTTTCGTTATTCTAAGCCCCTGGCTCTCGAGGTTCTATTCTCTAACCTAAAGTTTTGCCTATCAGATTCAAGGAAAACTTGAAGTAGTGGAGGGAAATCTGTAAATCTTTACTTGCCACTACTAATTTAGTTCCACTTACTGAGTCTTCAATTAGATTGGATAGCCAGAGAGGGAATTAAATTAATAGTTTTGGAAAGGACCTAAGATACTTTGGATATAGACTCATGAAAGTCTCGGAATGCTCAGACATTCAATCAAGATTAGATTAGATTAGATGAAGAATTGCCTTTCATTTTACTTCCAAAAATAAAAAACGATAAAAGAAAGAAAAAGTCTTCTTCTTTCTACATGTGAGTCAGATTCCTTGGATACTTCGAAAAATGTCCGTTTGCTTGTGTTTACATCTTGTCGATTCTACTAGAAATTCTATAATAAGAATAAGAAAAATAATAACTCATTATAAGTTATAAGATAAGTGGGTTTTTGGAGTAGTTCATCAATGGTGACCAAATACCTCTCCCTTTTTTTTTGACTCTGCACCAGTGATTTCACTATTATTAGTGAACAATAATGGAATAGTTTCTTCATATTCATAGAAATAGGGGGCAGAATTCACATGGATATAGTAAGTCTCGCATGGGCTGCTTTAATGGTAGTTTTTACATTTTCCCTCTCTCTCGTAGTGTGGGGAAGAAGTGGACTCTAGAAATACTTCTAATTGCGGTAATAATCAAACTCTATCAACCTGTATCAATTTTTTTCGTTTTCTAGACCGTTCGGCAATTTTTTTTAAGATTTTTTTTTAGAAATTGGATTTATGTTTTATTGACTCATTTTCTATTTTTATATCAGGGTTTACACGGTTAACCATTCATGGGGTAACCCCTTTCGAAATCTGAAGAAGCTTCCAGCGAATTGGGATTATCTGTATTAAATGGATCAAACAAACAAATGAAATTGACAAAGTATGTACATACATTTCATATTCTATTTAATTTATATTGACGTTTATAAAGAAAAAGAGAGATATAGGTGGATTCTTTTATATTAAGATATTTCACTTGTATCTTTATACATTACAATAACCATAATGGCTAGTATGGTAGAAAGAGATCTCCTTCTACCATACTAGCGGACCCCTTAGGATACTACTACTGAGTCTAATGCATTCCTTTCATTTAAGACGAGAAATTGAAATCTTTTTTTTTTTTTTTCATTGATAGTAAAATTAGATTCAAATTAATCATTTTGACTAATGGTTTTTACGTAAATTATAAGCAAAAAAGCAGTAGGAACGAGAATGAAGAGTGCGGTAGCAATAAATGCAAGAATATTGACTTCCATAATTTAATCGTTTATTATTATTATTTTTTTTTTTTTTTTTAATATCTCGGGATTTAATCCCATAGAGATGAGAAATCTTTCGCTTGTAAACTCACTCAGATGAATTAGATTTCGATGATATCGAATGAAAGAAATATCATGAATAACAATATCGGAGCTATAAAATCGATTCATCGTCAAGAATTTAATAGTATAACATAGGAAGATCTTTTATCCACACCGAATACATAATGAGATTCCTGATCCAATAAAAAAAAAGTTATTTATGATTCTTTTTCCCGGCTTTCCTTTCTAAAACCTAGTAGTTTACTTTCCTTGTACAATAATCTGATGAAGTATCATAAAAAACTTCGATTCTTTACAAAAAGAGTTTCTAAAGAACCTTAAATAAACAATAGAAATCAATATAGAGAAAACAAGTACGAAGTTCACTTTGAAATAAAAAAATTGAAAGGGTTTATCATCTTTTTGGAAAACAAAGAAAGGGAATGTGACAAAGACGAGTCCCAGTAAAAAACAAAAATATTCAAAAAAATTAACGAGTTAATTTTTCTTACGAGTTTTTTATTCGACATCGCCTCTAATCTTTAAAAAGAGCATATTCACATATTCATTAGGGAAGACACGTTTTATCTTTATAAAAAAATTTATAAAAAAAACCTCTTTCCTTGGTTGGATTCGAACTATTTAAAATTCCTTGACTTCAGAGAAAGAAAAGTATATATAGGTACTCTTGGCAAATGTATTATACGCTATCCTATTCCATTTTCCTACACAAATTTATGGGAGAGCGGTTGACAAAAAGCGGAAACCCCTTACAGTATCTCTTTCTTGAAGTGTTGAATGTTCTCAATAATTCATTTACATATGTCTCTCTACCCTAGTTAAAATAATCGACCCTTTCTTTTGCTTTATGAAAAAAGAAAAATAAAAAGATAAACGAAACTATTTTCATCCCCTTGCCCAGAAACAAAAAGGGGAGTTGATGTATTGAATCCGCCGGGACTGACGGGGCTCGAACCCGCAGCTTCCGCCTTGACAGGGCGGTGCTCTGACCAATTGAACTACAATCCCATGGAAATCAAGTGGGTAGCTTACATATTCCTTCTTATGATTTCATTTTAATCATTTCAATTTTAAAATCAAATTTTTGTTTTGTAACAAAGAAAGTCACAAGTGATATATTGATATCTATATGGATATCACTTTAGTGAGAACAAGACGGATTACTGGGTAATCCTTGCATTATTATCAAATCAATTGATAATCTATTTT